GGGATACCCAGGCGGGACTCTTCCAAGTGAAAGACAAGGTGCATTAGGAGAACCACTTCATGGGAAGCGAGTATGCGAGAGGTAAGCAATCCGTTATGGTATAGACTGCGGGGGTTTCCCGACAAAGACTCTTCCTCTTGCCTCCCGTAGTACGGCTTTGTCTGGGAGGGTAGATAGACTAGGCTTCTGGAGCCCACCATATCGTGAAAAAGGGCGAGTTCTTGTAGGATCGGGTGTCCCAATACCTTTCTCTGAAAGTCAAGAAAATCTGTGGTTTGGTACATCTGGTGTGCCTCCTTAATGCACGATGAAATAGCGCCCGTCTGGCTAGTCAAGCTGGCCCCATTTAAGCCTGAGTAGAGTACCCGCTTCAGGAGTGGCTTGGGGCATCCGTCTCCCCACTTTTCCATGACGAAGGACCAGAAGGACCCAGACTGGTAAGCCTCCCACGTATTGGGCGCCTTAGTGCGGCCCATCAGGCCAGCGTAGATTCCGGTGTGGCACGCCACCATATCAATTTCCTCCGGGGTGAGCTCATCGGGGAGAACTAGCTGGTCGATCACCAGGCGAACAACCCTCTTAAGATCGCGTCTTAGGTTGGCTAGGGTGGCTGCACCAGAGCTGTTCTTTGGAACTAGTCGTGAGTAACTGGGTAGTTCTGCGTAGGAGGTGGCAAAAAGGTGTTGTACGGGGCACCTACGGTTGAAATAAGCACGGGCTCCTGGACCAAATAAGCGGAAGAGCAGGTAGCATGTGCTGGTTATGGCCTTGCTTTCCTCATTGAGCAGAGTCACGAGTTCTTTGTATCGAGAAGGGGTGGCAGCCAACCTCGACAACCCAGAACTCAACGGACCCGAGATAGGATAGGGCAGGCCGGCCAAGGTGGTGCTAGGCAATAAGGGGGGCAGCTCGTGCTTGTCGTGCGCGGAGGCTCTCTCTTTTTGTAAATAGAGTTCCCACACCCCTTTCTTTAAGCCCTCCCTTACCTTGATGTTAGAAACAGCCCACTTAACTATCTGGTCCTCCGTCCATATTTCCTTCCTGCGGTGGGCTTCCTCGAGCTCTGAATACTGCTTTAAGAAGTCCCGGGTCCTCTCCTCTTCTGGGAAGGTTAGCTGATGCTCCAAGGGTTCGCTTTCTCTCCTAGAAATGGAAAAAGTATCGACACTATCGACATCAGATAGGGGGTACTCTCCTGTTTTGTATGCATCTTCCATTTTCTCTTCCGCGTATTCTTCGGCGGAAGTGGAAATGGAAAAACTATGAAAAGTATCGACACTATCGACACTGTCGATTGTCTCGCAGCCTCCTCGTTCCCATTGGTGTTTGTCCTGCTTAAATCCGAACCAGGGACCCCTCTCCGAGAGACTTGCAACAAGTTCAGATCTTCTATCCCTTCTAATAGGTTCTCCGCTTCTTCCTAAGACAAGCCCTACTTCCGTGTGCCCTCCTCTTTATAACAACTCTATATCCTAAAGAACGAATAGAATCCTCGAGTACAGCGGTAAAATTATTAAAAGCAATAGGCTCTATTCCGTGAGATTCCGCGTAATCTACGTAGGACTCGTACAAGGAACCTGATACAGGTTCTTTTCTCGCACCTAGAGTTACTTCGTTTCCTGGGCTATACTATACCCCAGCTCATCCGCCAACCAGTGAAAAAAACCTGAATTCTCTAAGCAGATACGGGCGACAGGCCGAGCTTCTTTCTTCTTTCCCTGGGGCCCCGAGGGATAGGATATGAGCAGAAATAAGAAATTACCCGGTGTGCCTGGCCTATTCGTTTCCTTAGTTCCACCCGGGATTAGTTTCACCCGGGACGAGGAGAAACTGAAAGGGAGTTTCAATATGGCAACAATTGAAAATATCTTTCGAAGACATGTTGCGAAAAAGTCAAGGCTGCCTTTACCTATACCCACCACTCTTGTAACCCTGTACCTATACAGTCTCCAACCCTGCTTGGTGGTATCTCACCCCTGCCAATACTAGCTCCATTTCTGTTATCCCTTCTGCCTTTTCCACCCCTAATCTATGAAGTGCGGAATTGCTAGTAGCAACTAGTGGTAGAGGCAGCTTGACCCCCCCTAGCCCTCGTGGTACAATCTCTTTCCTCCGGAGCCCAGACTTCTAATTTGGCTCGCGGAAACGGGAGAGGGGTGGAGTGCGACGGGACTTGACCAGTGGCTCGTCGCGGAACAAGCTAACTAAGCCACAACCACCAAAGTGAGTGACTTATTAACCCAGTTCTCCCCGCTTTTTTTATATCCCCGGTTTTTTCCCGTTGCTATCTTTGCATCGTCATCGCTGTTAAACCCCAAGTAGTCATCGGACCCCCCCCATTTTTTAAAAATCCATATTTTAGTTCACCTACTTATTGGGTAGTTGGTTAGGTTGTCGAATCCTCCTCAGGTAGCCTCGTCAAAACGAAATGAAGAACGAGAGTGAGATATTGAAACTGCCTCCATTCCAAAATGAATTCTTTCTCGGAAAATGATTAATGATGTGGATAAGCTGATACCGACTCGTCAATCTACTCCATATTCAACCCGCCTCATATTACTGACTTACTGATGCGAAAGCAGGAAACTCGTTGCGTTGGTAAACCCATGCATCAATTTGATAGATTTTTCATTTCTCTATCTGCGTTGCTTCTTTGCAATCCGGCAAAAGACGCAGAGACAAAACTTTGAAAATAAATTTGCAGGGAAAAAGAATGAGATTTATCCCGTAATTTGGTTTTTGTACTTGTAGTCAGAAAGGACTTGGAGGAGTTCTCCCCTCAACAGGAATTGAATGACGAGGAGCCGTATGAGGTGGGAATCTCACGTACGGTTCTGTATAGCGACGTTGTAGCTGTCGACTATTTCACAACTACACCAAAAAAACCCAACTCTGCCCTACGTAAAGTTGCCAGAGTTCGATTAACCTCCAAGTTTGAGGTAACGGCTTACATACCAGGTATTGGCCACAATTCGCAGGAACATTCGGTGGTCCTTGTGAGAGGCGGAAGGGTCAAAGACCTACCCGGCGTTAGGTATCACATCGTCAGAGGAGCCTTAGATGCTGTAGGAGTGAAGGGTCGTAGAAAAGGGCGTTCTAGTGCGTTGCAGAACATTGTCACAACTTGTATCATCGCAATGATTCCGTATCAGTTGTTCTGATATGTCAAATGTGTAGCCGACCCAGCATTGCAAGGGGACTGAAGCCTGCTACTACAATGGTTATTATCCATCTATTTGTGTAAAACAACTTGGTGTCTAAGGTGTTTTATTCCAGTGGGTTAAGTTGAGTTTTACCCGGACTCCCACCTAAAAAGAAAAGTCTTTTCCTTCTGGAACAGATTCAGGTTACGACTACGGATATTTGGCGGAGACTTTGTATACAGCTACCGATTGGATCGAGAAACCTACGGACATTACTAGTAAGATAATTGAATTGCAAGATTTTTCTTTTCCATACCTATTTTTTTTTTTATTCTGTGGAAGAAAAGGAAACGGATGCTCAATGTGCAATGAGTAAATATGATTTGCGTGATAGACAAAAAAATTGGTTGGAAATCACTTGGGTAGTTTTTATTCAATCATATGGAAAGCTGTATTCGACGAAAGTCGCACGTGCAGTTTGGAGGGAGATCCCCACTAACCGGTGGATCCACTCTACAATATGGAGTGAAGAAGCCAAAATAGTAGCTTAATATACCGCCGAAAAAGAAAAATTGATGAAGTCTGACATAATTGTAAATGTAAACTCGTGGTACATCGGAGCAATGTAGTGAACAAAATTAGAAATATCGAATCGGATCCAATTTATCGCAATCGATTAGTAAACATGCTAGTTGATCGTATCATGAGAAACGGCAAAAAATCGCTAGCTTATCAGATTTTTTATCAGGCTATGAAGCGGATTAGATAAAAGACAAATAGGAACCCACTGTCTGTTCTGCGACAGGCAGTGCGTGGGGTAACTCCCGATGTAGTCACGGAAACCAAACGTGTGGGTGGATCAACTTATCGAGTTCCCGTTGAAGTAGTACCTGCAGAAGGAAAAGCTTCGGCCATCCGGTGGTCATTGATCGCGTGTCGAAAACGCTCAGGTCGAAGTATGGCTTTAAGATCGAGTGATGAATCGATGGATGCCGCCAGAAATTCTGGTAGTGCCATACGGAAAAAGGAGGAGACTCATAAAATTGCGGAAGCTAACAAAGCTTTTGCCCACTTCCGTTAGTTTTGTTTAGATTCGTTCCAATCCACAACGAAAAAATTGTGGATTGGAACCGGAGCGCAAGGATCGGGGAATCAAGAAATACCACGCGGAAATGGATGAGTGAGGGGTTCACGACTACTTCCTTTTCAGTTTGTTAATTATTTCAATCTTCGTCATGCGGTGGTCGATGCGAAGTTGCGGAGTGCTTCGTTCGTGAAAAGGCTTGACGTAGGATTAATTTCTTGGAGACCAAAATTGAAATTGATCGGGGGCGCGCATCACGTAGAAGAAAACTTCCATTTTTTCCTCTCCCCCTTGTCTTAGGGAATTCCTGTTGTGAAATAAATTACAAAAAATTTTGGGATATGGGAAAAAACCTCTGTATCCAAGAATTTTAGAGACTCAATGTATTTCGGTTTGGTTGACACAGATAGGTTTTTGTGATACACTACGAATTAACAGGCTTACCAGCCTGGGGAATCACTAACTCCTTTTCGAAAACCAAAAATTACCATGACCGCAACTTTAGAACGACGCGAAAGCGCAAGCCTATGGGGTCGCTTTTGCGACTGGATCACCAGCACCGAAAACCGTCTTTACATCGGATGGTTCGGTGTCTTGATGATTCCCACCCTACTAACCGCAACCTCCGTATTCATCATTGCTTTTGTCGCAGCTCCTCCTGTAGATATTGACGGTATTCGCGAGCCCGTTTCTGGTTCTTTGCTATACGGTAACAACATTATCTCTGGTGCTATCATCCCTACTTCTGCAGCTATTGGGTTACACTTCTACCCAATCTGGGAAGCAGCTTCCGTCGATGAATGGCTTTACAATGGTGGTCCTTACGAACTGATCGTTCTTCACTTCCTACTTGGTGTAGCTTGCTACATGGGTCGCGAGTGGGAACTAAGCTTCCGTTTAGGTATGCGTCCTTGGATTGCTGTTGCTTACTCAGCTCCAGTCGCAGCTGCTGCCGCCGTCTTCTTGATCTACCCAATTGGTCAAGGAAGTTTCTCTGACGGTATGCCTCTGGGCATTTCTGGTACTTTCAATTTCATGATCGTCTTCCAGGCTGAGCACAACATCCTTATGCATCCCTTCCACATGTTGGGTGTAGCTGGCGTATTCGGCGGCTCTCTATTCAGTGCTATGCATGGTTCTTTGGTAACTTCTAGTTTGATTAGAGAAACTACTGAGAATGAGTCTGCTAATGCAGGTTATAAGTTTGGTCAAGAAGAAGAAACTTACAACATCGTAGCTGCTCACGGCTATTTTGGTCGTTTGATCTTCCAATATGCTAGCTTCAACAATTCTCGTTCTCTACACTTCTTTTTAGCTGCTTGGCCCGTAGTAGGTATTTGGTTCACCGCCTTAGGCATCAGCACCATGGCATTCAACTTGAATGGTTTTAACTTCAACCAATCCGTGGTTGACAGCCAAGGTCGTGTTATAAACACCTGGGCTGACATCATAAACCGTGCCAACCTAGGTATGGAAGTCATGCATGAACGTAACGCTCATAACTTCCCCCTAGACTTAGCTTCTGTTGAAGCCCCTTCTATAAACGGATAATATCCGTCTGGTCATGCAGCACAACGGGATACCAAACCCTTCAACTTCGGAAGATAGGGTTTGGTGCCCTCAAGGTTCGTACGGTAGAACGAAGAGAGAGGAAGAGAACGGCCTGTCACAACCTCACGGTCATCAGTTTCCGACCTTTAATTGAGAAGGAAAAAGAGTTGGAATCCGGTATTGAATACTTCAAAAAGTTCCTATTTTTACTCAGTGAATGCTTGCAATCCTTCAATCTTTTGGGTGGAAAGAATCTATCTAGCTTAACGCATGGATCTTGTTCACATTTGGGGAGCCCCTCAACATTAGCAAAGGGGGCGGACGTAGCCAAGTGGATCAAGGCAATGGATTGTGGATCCATCACGCGCGGGTTCAATCCCCGTCGTTCGCCCATCCGGGTAATTCAATACCACCGCTCCGCCTGCTCAGAGCGGAGAGATTTTGTTGAGGTGGATGGGGTATATACGGGTCTCTTCGACAATAACATTTGAAAATTCCCGATTTCATTCCAGTTTTGGATGCGGATTTTTACAGAAATAACCAGACTTGTATGATATATTTATTCCGTCCCATCTTGAAATTTTCAAAATTCTCGGTATAATAGAATAAATAGGGGAAATAGATAGATAAATAGTCTCAGAACTAATATGGAAGAAAAAACTATGGTGAAAAAGGTAGTAGAAAGAAGAGTAGGAGTAAGAGGCCCCGACTCTTCATCTGAAGTTTGGGATTTTTTCAAAGTCGATGCATTAAAATACTTCTCCGAATTATTGAAAAACCAACATCTCGATGAACTTGTAGTTAGTCCAGCCTCCACCGCCGAACCTTTTATCAGATTATCTGACTTGTGATTTCTGAGTTCACTGTTTTTACGCAATCTGCGTCATTCAGTAATGAGGGGTAGTAGCATCACCCTGGAGATGCTGATGTTGCTAACGATACCAATTTCTATGCATCGCTTGAGTGACAAAAATTTGATCGAGAGAAGTTTTGTATTAACAAAAGTCATTAATGGAGGTGACGGGATAAGAAAGAAACAGGCAGAAAACCCCGGTAATTTCTCCCGCGACTGCTTCCTTCAATTCAAAAACTTTATCTCTCTCGGAAAAAATAGGAAGAGGGGAGCGCCGGCTTCCTACTACTTAGATTCGAACAAAGATATTTCAATTTCCGCAGGTTCCTCAAATGAGGAAAAAATCCGTTATGATGCCATGACTCCCTTGGTTTCCGGTAGATGGAAGGCACGCATAACGACGGATTCCCCCCTATTTCTATTTGGCGGGAATATATTCAAGGATGAGACTGAAGAGATTCAAGCGGTTCGTGGGGATAGGTATCTGCAAAATTTACTTAGGTTTTTCAAATTCTATAACCAATTGGTAGTTTCCAAGAACGAAAGTGACTGCTACCAAAACAATTTTGCTTCGTCGCCTCTTCGGGAAATTCGTAACAAACAAGATCTGGATCGGTTACAAGCAATACGTTTGAGAAACGATTCATTAAGTCCCGTAGTATTGGACCCCTGTGACAAAGCGCTACTGGAATCCATAGATTCAGCAGATCACCGAGGAGATGGATCGGCATTTTCCTTTGAGCAAGAAGCCTTTTCTAACTTGTCTTCGTTTACGTCTTGTGAAAAAACGATGTTGTTTCGCAACTTTTTATCCGGATTAGATTATGAAAAATATGGAAAAGACTTTCCCGTTTTACATGCTTATTCACAAAATAGAAATCAATTAATCAACCAACTAACCGACTTCCCTTCGAGAATTAAGCTTATTTTTGATGGGGAAAGAGTTATTGACGTCAGTAATAGCATCAAATCCGAGAAAGGATTTTTCCCACCGATAATGGAGGATAATATCACGTTTACTGAAATATCTGGCAAGAAACTTGGGTTAGCGAGTAGCGGATACTTCGACTTCAATGAGATTTTTCCAAACTATTTTGAAGCATTTTTAGGGATACCTAAAGAAATAACTACTCGAAGTGAAAATACTAATTTTTCAAAAAAATTGAAAGGAAGGGGGAACCTAGACTCGCTATATTCTCTAGTTAGATTGTATGGGCGAAGTAAAATCATACCTCTCTACTCAACATACATATTTCTTCTCCACGACTACTTCTGTGCGTTATCCACTGAATATTTCTCCCGAATCAAATATTGGTTGGATGTCTGGACGGGGAGCAGAGAATATACCATCGTAGCAAGAATTGCAACTGAATAAACAGTATTCGAGTGGAAGGGTAAAGTGGAGCGTCTATTGAACGAATATGTTACCTCCCAAATTGATGAGTGTAGGAATGTTCAATCAAATGTGCATAAATGGCTCGATACGACAGGGGATTTGTCTCTTTTGCCTGTCGGAAAATCTTTGGGAAAAGCAATGAGGGACGACTTGGAAGAATTAATTTGCCGTGTGTCAATAATGAGAAACGAGTTACTAAATAATGCTGGTGCCTGTCTCGGTAATACCAATCAACATACCAAGAAATATTTTCACCGATTTCTCGATGTGTTAGTTCTGTCTAAAATGATTGTTGTTGAGGCTACTCGCCAGAAAGCTATGGTAGATACCATTGATTACTGCATCGAGAAATTGGACAATCTAGATTTTGATAAATTGAACAAAATGGATCTTACTGATCTTGATTTTTTATCAAGTTTCTTTGATGGTTACATTGACGAACAGATACTTTCTCTCAAAACAATTCTTGTAAGAAAAAAAAGTTTCTTCATCGAGCCTAGACTGTTAAGAGGTGAAGAATCGGTAGGCTCCTCGACCGCACTGAAACCTGCGTTGAATCCCACTATTCCTGGGTTGCCTCGCATCGAAGCTATCCGAGCAGGATTCTCGAATGATGCTTTTTCCATTACGGGGCGGCGAATTTGGAATCTGTTTCTGCATGATTTAAATCGTGAGGGAGGTTCAATTAAGGATATTGGTGGGGGTATTTCAAAAAACATTTCCGATCAAATGAATAAATTAAACGACTCACCTGTACGGAGCCGCGCTGGAAACAAGTTCATTTCGAGAATCAAAGGGGGTTTCTTCATCGGGAGATGCAACAGTAGTTATCTCAACGTGTTAGAAAACTTCTCCGTGGGCTCCGACGAAAAAGCCATCTCATCTGATATCATCTCATCTATTCATCCCCAACTGTCAGATTCGTTATCATCCAATTTTTCGAAACAAACAGCATGGAAGGCAGATGGTCACTTACTCACACCAATTCAATTCATTTCGTCTAATCTGCATGAATCTGCAACAACAGTAATTCACTTAGATGGACTTCGCAATTCTATTTCGGATCTGAATGGGTTACTGGCAAGTTTGAACTCATCCCCTCGTGAAGCGATAGACTCGTCCCTATCTTCGTGCAGTAACGATGGAGTTTTTTCGGAAGAGGCGTCGGTAAACTCCGACTGGCGGTCGGACCATCAGCGACCCCAACCTCGTTGGAATCTGGTATTAGATCAAGTCAATTCGGAGAAGTTTGTTAAAAATGGATTAGACCCAAGAAATGGTTCCACCAGAAATCGAGTCTATCGAAACGGTTTGTCTTTTGGGTATTTCTGGGAACCACAAGAATTGGATACACCTTATTGGTTGCTAAGATTCTCATTATGCAATGATGTAACATCGAGATTTCTAGCAGGATCAATTGGAAAGGAGGTTCCCCGCGAAGATGCGGGGTTTGCAGATTCATCTGCCCGGGAAGAAGCTACTCGCCTGTCCCATTTCACCAATTTTAATGAATTATCCAATGATTTGAACAAATATAAGATCTCTTGGATCTTTTGGAGAGACAGCTTGGGTGAAAAATGGAGCTTATTGAGAGATTATATACCTCTGTTTTTTACCCCCACCTGGTGGAGATACTTCTACGACCTGATCAGAGAAACATATCCAGAAATAGTACTTAAAATAAGTTATGACTCAAATCATGATCTTCCTAGAATTTGTGAGGGAATTGCTAAGAATTTAGCAGGTGGCGCAAAAGGCTATTTATTACGAAGCCTGCAAAGGGTAGGATTGAGATTCGAAAACAATTTTATTCGTACTCTATCATCCGAGATAGGTATTCTCATCCCCGAAAAAATTCCTGATGAAGCGGAGATATCACATCCAGGAGAGTGGTCGGTATCTCAATTTTCCGATAGGCCTATCTTCTATTGCTGCATCCTCTCAATATTATTACTTCTCGCGTTATTGAAACATCCATTGTCTGCCGTTTCGGGTTCCAATTCCTTTCATTCATGGAAACGTTTCGATACCATTGAATATTTAACAGACCCAATGCGTGGATCCTATTTGAAAAAGGTAATGTATTCCCCCCCGACAAGCTAAATGTTAACGAGAGATCTACTAATCCATTCCTTGAATAGATTCTTGAGTTATGTAAATAATATAATTTTTTTTCTTCTCGTGAAAAATGAAATTGATTCGTGGATATTTCGTAGAGAAAGCTCTGATATTATAGATAATAGTAGAGAACTACTGACTCAATATTTAGTAGCGACTAAAATTCTCTACAGGTATGCATCGAAATCGAAATCCAATTATGACTTGTTGAGCAACAATATTTTTCATGAACCTTACCCACGAGGAAGATCCAATGTTTTGGCATACTTACTTCAATTCTGGCAAAATGATCTATTGGGTCACAAGATCCGTAAGTTGGATCCTGTGGAGAAGTGGGCTTTTTACGCCTTCGGGAGAAATATTCTATTTTCAGCAACAACAAGACGAAGAGACGGTAGACTGAACATGCCATGTTGTGACATACCTATTTCACTCCAATCGGGATTATTACCATCTAAAGGAATTTTGCTAGTAGGACCTATAGAAACTGGCCGATCCTCTATTATTAGAGATGTAGCATTCAACTCCTACTTTCCAGTGGTGAAACTACCACTAAAGAAGTTCATATACAACCGATCCTTTTTCAGCAATGTACGTGGAAATTTCATCTCGAAAGAGAGCGTACACCGATTAAATATCGTCTTTGAAATAGCGAAGGAAATGTCTCCTTGTACACTATGGATTCAAGATATTCATGAATTGAATATTCATCGTTCGTATAATAAGCTAGAAGCTGATCCTAAATTTTTACTTTGCCAGATATTGAAGAGTATTGGTCACAAGCTCGGCAACTCCAACATCCGCAAGAATGTTGTTATTGCCACGACTCACGTACCTGCGAGGATAGATCCAGCTTCAGTAGCTCCGAATCGGTTAAACTAATTAATAAATTTTCGAAAGTCCAACGGGCGTCAACGTCAGAAAGAATTGTCAATTCTATTACGTATCAAAAGTTTCAAAATAGGGGCTAATCCGCCTCTCCTTGAGAGTACTGTGTCTGGAACTACGGGTTATAGTAAACGAGATTTATTCTTTCTCGCCAATGAAGCGTTATTAATAGGTACTTCCAGAAGAAAAAAGTTTGTATGTAGCAATGCAATTGGATTAGCTTTACATAGACAGCATTCGACTGTTAGTGATATGGGCAATGGGGTGGAATCTGATTCTGAATGGGAAATCTCTTCCTACGAGATAGCAGAAGCCACTTCAAAGAATAGTTTGATAGATAATTATCTCGCGAATATTCCATTTCTTGGTCGTGACGCGTTGAAGATGCGATTTTATTATTTGTCTAACTGGTATGTGGAACCTTCAATAACCAAATCAACAATTGACGAATTCACTATGTTTTCGCATCTCCTAGGGCTACTAGCTGAATTAGTAGCTCGCAATTCGTTCCAAATGGATATGAGAAAAAAAGAGAATTTCACTGTTATCGATAAACTCGTAGAGAATGACTTAAACCTAGCTTGTGGTGTCCTAGAAAACCTCTCGAATAATTTCTCGCGTTCAGAAATTTGTGAGGGGGGGGGTCGACGCAATAAGAGTTTTTCTATTTCCTTTCCTATTGGAAAACCCAAGTATTGCTCAGGTGTAACCTCTACAAGTCGCTCCTCTAAATTTATGAGAAAGGGGAGACTTAGTAGTCTAACGGAATTCGAGATGCAACAGTCACCCGAATTAATAAATTCGACAACAGAGGTGTCGCGTGAGATTACTTGGTCCCATAAGGCTTGGCGTCTCCGTTTCCTGCGAGGCGGGACTTATGAATTGATGGGGGTATTATCCGAACCCAACCATTTGTATAACTTAATTCTCCTTTACCACAATCAGAATTATATACCCCAACAAGATTTTGAATTCAATAAGATTAAGGGGGAGAAAAGGAAATGGCGCGAGAGAAGCGGGTATCTTTTCAGTTTTGAAAAATCTGTCACTAATGTAACAGATCACTCTATTAAAAGATTAGAAAACCAATTGGATAATATGTTGTTACGTGAGCAATTTTTCGAATTGGGAATCTCTGGCGACTCATCTAATGAGTATGAAACACATTGTGATCGATTTAATGAAACGACTCGACTCTTCGGGGGGCGCTTCATCTGGGACCCCATGCTTCTGTTCCAGCCAGACCCTAACATTCCTTCCCTGCGCCGCAACTTGTTGCCGACAAAAGAACTGGCGCGGAGGCTTTACACCATTTACGGTATGAGAAGGCAGCGCCTTCAAAAGATCTCAAATAAGAAAATTAAAAATTTCTTTCTCTATCGTGAAGATAATCCGAAATTGAAACCCGACTCATCTATTAATCGGTGGAATAATCTTCCTTCGGATGAGGAGGAACGAGATTCCGAATACGTCAAAGAAACTTCTTTCATGGATATACATCTGCAATATCCAAAGACATTTCCTCCCGTTCGTTTGGATTGCTACACGGTAGCGGAGGATTTCCCGGGACGATTTCTTCGGTTTAGGCTTCTGGTTCATAGAAACAGATGGATGAGACGGAACCGTTCCCCATTTCAGGATTTTCTTATCTATAATATGTTGCTTGAAACTTTTGAATATCTATCCAATCCGTTCCGGTTTGGTGAAGCATCGCTGGATCGAACAATGAAACAATTCCTTCACGAAAGTTAAATGTCGTAAAACAACTGTTGTTTCCTCAGTTAGATACTCCCCACTCCGTCTAGATCTCTAGCCATAGAATTGAAAGCCAAATCAGTAAAAGGAAGACCTCTATTTTCCTTTTACTGATACAAAAAAGAAAAATACAGCATTTTGAAAAGTAAGAAGTTGGAGACCAGTTACTTTGTGATATGGTAGGAGTCTCCTTACTGAGAAATGAGATTAGGAGGAGTAATAGAGGTTATTCCGCAGGAATTATGCAAACGAAGCAAATTTTTCGTATCAATTTTGATACGTATTTTTTTTTTCATTCTGGATTTACCCCCCAGTGATTAATTTGCTCATTCCAGTCATTCGATACACTGGATTGAATTGAAGTGAAAACTATTAAAAAACGACGCCTCAATGGAATCCTTGGAGCTCCTCAGGGGGTAGGGGGGGGGGGTGGGCGCGCCAGTATTCCTGTCTCCATTTGTTGGTGTTGAGGCTTGAAATAAGCACAATGGTAAACCATTCAATAATTGGTGGGTCATGATCCAACCCGACTTGATTTGGCACATGTGTCAGATCACATGTGTCAGATATAACTCTCCTATTACTGGGAATTCTCGACGTAGATACGAATCTCCCCGGGTAGGATTCGAACCTACGACCAATCGGTTAACAGCCGACCGCTCTACCGCTGAGCTACCGGGGAAGGTGGTAGGGGATTCAGTTTCATACATACTTTAAGACCTCTTTTCCGGAAGCCACTTCTAAATCTAGGAGGAGTTAAACTTTCTCCGCTATTTCGTAAACTTTGTGTATGCCCTAACTCCCATTATAGGAGGAGGCGGCGGCGATAGCAATCCCATTTGAATGGAGGGGCCCCCGAATCATGGGAGGGGGGGGTCAATCGACCAAGACAAGGTCGAGATCAACCCTACAATCAAGCCCCCCTCCCATGATTCGTATTGATCAATCACCAATAAGTGGTTTCTATTCCCCCCTTCCGGGAGGCGTAGTAGAATAGTCACAGGATCCTTCCACCTCAAGGTGGGAAAATAGTTGAAGAATAAAAAGAGGGAGGATAGAGAAAACAGAAAAGAAATATGGAGATAAGGAAGATGAAGAATAGCCGGGAGAAATGGACGCGAATTGGAGCTTCGTGAAACGAAAGTAGCAGTTTACGGAAAAGGCGGGATTGGGAAGTCAACAACTAGCTGCAACATATCAATAGCTTTAGCGAGACGAGGGAAAAAAGTATTACAAATAGGATGCGACCCAAAACATGATAGTACATTTACATTGACAGGATTTTTAATACCTACAATTATAGATACTTCACAAATGAAGGATTATCACTATGAAGATGTATGGCCTGAAGATGTTATCTACAAAGGCTATAGTGGGGTAGACTGCGTAGAAGCTGGCGGACCCCCCGCAGGGGCTGGATGTGGAGGATACGTTGTGGGAGAAACGGTAAAACCATTAAAGGAATCAAACGCTTTTTACGAATACGACATTATTTTATTTGATGTTCCGGGAGATGTTGCTTGCGGGGGATTTGCAGCTCCTCTAAATTATGCGGATTATTGCATTATTATAACTGATAATGGATTTGATGCCCTTTTTGCAGCAAACCGTATCGCAGCCTCGGTCAGGGAAAAGTCTCACACTCACCCCTTGCGGCTGGCCGGTCTAGTTGGAAATCGAACATCTGGGAGAGATCTTATTGATAAATATGTAGAAGCTTGTCCAATGCCTGTACTCGAAGTATTGCCTCTAGTCGAAGATATTCGCGTTTCAAGGGTGAAGGGAAAAACTTTGTTCGAAATGGCGGAATACGAGCCAAATTTAAATTATGTTTGTGACTTTCATTTAAATATAGCAGATTAAATTCTCTCTGAACCAGAAGGAATCGTACCAAAGGAAATTCCAGATAGAGAATTGTTTAATTTATTATCTGATTTTTATCTAAATGCCAATTTAAGCGGTGTAGACAAAGTTGGATGTAAACGACAAGATGTTCCGCTCAGCTTCACAATAATCTAATAGGAGGAGGATGCGTCTCTTCTTTTAGAGATCTATATCTACTTTATATTTTGAGGAAACATCTTCATGAAAATTCCGGAGACTCTTACTTTTGAATGCGAAACTGGTAATTACCACACATTTTGTCCGATTAGTTGTGTAGCTCGGTTATATCAGAAAATTGAAGATAGTTTTTTTTTAGTGGTAGGTACAAAGACTTGTGGTTATTTCTTACAAAATGCTCTCGGAGTCACGATTTTTGCGGAACCTCGTTATGCAATGGCGGAATCGGAAGAGGGAGATATTTCAGCTAAATTAAATGATCAAGAGGAATTGGAGAAAATTTGTTTACAGATAAAAAATGATAGGAATCCTAGTGTTATTATTTGGATTGGTACCTGTACCACAGAAATAGTAAAAATGGATTTGGAAGGAATAGCACCAATTTTGGAAAAACGATTGGGAATACCTATCGTCGTCGCACGAGCAAATGGATTGGATTATGCTTTTACTCAGGGGGAAGATACTGTATTAGCTGCTATGGCGCATCGTTGCCCGGACTACAAGCATTATGGGATAGACGGAGGAGTACCAAGTGAAATAAAGTATAGTAAAATTACTATTAGCCCAAAAAACGAATCTTTTTATCAGAAAGATAAATTGGCAAAATCCAATTTAGTGCTTTTTGGATCACTTCCTTCAAGTGTAGCTTCGCAATTGAATTTGGAGTTGAAACGTCAATCCGTTTTTGTTTCGGGTTGGTTACCTTCCCAGAGATATAACGAACTTCCTAGTTTAGGAGAAGGGATCTATGTCTGTGGAGTAAACCCTTTCTTAAGCCGCACAGCAACTACATTAATGCGTCGAAGGAAATGCCAGTTAGTCGGAGCACCCTTTCCAATTGGTCCGGATGGGACACGCGCTTGGATCGAAAAAATTTGTGCAATCTTCAATATAAAACCAGAAGGTCTGGAAGAGAGGGAAAACCAGATATGGAAAAATATTAAAGATTATATTAAATTAATAGAAGGTAAGTCCATCTTTTTCATGGGAGATAATCTGTTAGAAATTTCTATAGCAAGATTTTTAATTCGATGCGGAATGGTTGTGTACGAAATAGGCATTCCGTATATGGATAGGCGATATCAAGCAGCTGAGCTTTTGTTTCTCCAACAGACTTGTGAGAAGATGAAAAAGCCTTCACCTCGAATTGTTGAAAAACCTGACAATTATAGCCAGGTGCAGCGCATGCATGAGCTGAAACCCCATTTGGCTATCACCGGAATGGCCCATGCCAATCCCTTGGAGGCCAGAAATATAGATACCAAATGGTCGGTCGAATTTACATTTGCACAAATTCATGGGTCTAGTAATGCTCGAGACATTCTTGAATTAGTTACTCGTCCATTGCGGCGGAAAAGCGGATTTACTCCAAACTCCCGTAGTTTATCGAAACAGATGCTCGAAAGTTAATTAATTTTATTTTTACTTCCTAAAATCAAAATTATGTAATAATTGGTAGCTAATCACTATGAGGAGGTTTATAGTTGCAGGTAGTTAATTTCTTAATCAGGTTTTTTTTTTTCATTTTCTTCCCCCGTTTCTTACGCGATTAAGAGGAATAATTATCGACTGTTTGCAGGAAAAGTAGAAAACTTTGTTATTAGTCCTATATTTGATTTTTCAAAATCACTTGAATAATATAGCATTGCTATGTATAATATAATATGGATAGAAAGCTGGTGAAAATATGGGGGTGAAGCGTGACAGAAGAAAGAAAGAACGAAAATTCTGATCGAGAGACAATAGATGGGGTACACGAGACAACGGATAAATTATTTTACACATCAAAAAAACTGCAACGAATACAAATATATTGTCGCTACTTCCTTGGCTTAAATTGATGAGTCCTTATATGCTTTTTGGTCTATACTATGGGTTACTTGCAACATTACCTGTGGGACCTCCACAAATTTTATGTGTGAGATCGTTTCTTTTAGGAGGAAATATAGGCGGTCTCATTTCTCTAAGTGGGTCGATGCTAGCACAACTAATAATCATTTTATCGATACATTACTCGCCAATCTACTTTTTACTGTTAAAGCCGCATGTACTAACTATCGTGGCAGTTCCATATATGCTTCTATTCTGCCTGGTAATCAAGGATTTCCCAAATTATCAGATTTTGCGTCCCGTCATTTCATTACATGACTCACGAATACTAAGATTATTTTTTATCAGTTTTCTGTTTCAAATTTTGAATCCAATTTTATTACCAAATCCTGTCTTGACAAGACTACCCTATCTCGTATTTTTTAGGTATAGTACTAATAAAATATTTTTGGTCGCCATTTCTTTGGGTTGGCTAATTGGTCAGGCGGCATTTAATTATTTGTCTAAACTACTTTTGACTCGCGTAGAAAGAGATTCTCCGATGCTTTATCTATTGGCGAAACGTTCCATATATACAACTTTTAGTATTGTTTCTGTAATAAACGCCGTGGCATATCTGGGCAGAGCCCCCGTATCTCTCTGGACCAAGAAGTTTATGAATGAGTCCCATGATAAGGAAATGGCTTTTTGGGAAATTGCTGAATATCCAGACCTTTCGTGGTGGTTTTTTAAGCCGTGGCCTATTTCTTTTTTCGACCCGTCAAGAGGAAATCGGGGCAATCGATTTGTTAAAAATTGTCGATCCGACGTAAATAGTAGCTTTTACAAAGGAAGAACATCCACATACTTCTTTGCAAAAAGCTTAACTGATGGAAAGGAAAGATTGTCCTTTGCCGCGTTGCCCAGTTTGTCAATTTCTGAAAAATAGGTGTCTCGGTCTATGGCGAAGTCCCATAGATCCATGAGGATTTGTAGCTTATCTCGAAATTGGGTTTCGGATAAGTTGACACGAGCCAAAATCTTTCAAGAAGAATTGACGGATCGAGTCAACTTATTAGATACTGGATCCTCCTTCTCCAAAGCAATGGGAAAAAAAGTAAGATTAACCAGCGGGAAAAAAAGGAAAGTACCATGCGCATATGATCCTTTTGCCAATAACTTCCGTATACGAATTCCAATTCCACAGACATTTTTAATGGTAGAGGACTTGAGTTTAACGGGATGGGAATGGGCCGAATTAAAAACGGGGAAGAAACGTGAGGGTTTAAGAGGTACTGCCAGGAAAAATATTCTTAAGGATCGGATCTCTGCAAAGAATCGGAACTGGAAGAAGCAGGGCTATTTAAATTATTTGCCGTGGGATAATTTGCCGGTAAGAAATAGACGTATGTTCCAATTCATGTTCAAAAATCGAGTTTTATATGACTACGATGTGCGAAAAATTTTGGATAAATTAAAATCTTCGTCCGAACCCAATGTTACTTGGGAAGAAATTATGAACTTAGATTACGAGGATCGAGCACTCTTGTTCACCTATCTTAAAGAGGAGGAAAAGTATTGCCGAGTTAATCAAATGTCTCTCTTCAAAGCATTTTTCTTTAGAAAAACTTCGACTACAGGTAAAAGAATACGCAAACTCCACAAAATTGAAGATCTGATTATGGATTTGGCCCGGAATATAACAATCTACTTTGAAAACGATTTTGATGTTCCGGGAGGAGAAACCGATTTTCGCTATAGAAAGTTACGTAATGTAGGTATTACTTCTGCGAAGGGAAAACCCAGATCGGCAAAATTGGTGAAGAGATACGCTAAAGTATCCGACTTTCGTCGGAAATTTTTGAAGGGATCGATGCGATCGAGGAGGCGAAAGACCCTGCTCTGGAAGGCACTTCAAGAAAAGATACGTTCAGCTTTCTTTCTTAGATTGGTGGAAATACCAATTTTATTTAAATTACCTATTGATCAGTTGACAACTATGAGCCTCGAAGATTGGTTTGGTGAGTTTGAAAAAACTGCAAATTACAGATTTGAAGAACAGCTACTAGACATTTCTCCATTAACACAAGAAAGTTTAATTGATGATTCGAGACTTGACCGCTCAGCTATAGCAGCTAGATCGGACATAGGTCCCATTCATAATGGAAGGGGATATATGCTAGTTTTTCAATCCAGATTTCGGAAGTTTATAAAGCTACCAGTACTTATAGTCCTGAAAAGTATTATTCGTTTTTTACTCCGTCAAGACTCTGAATGGAAAAAAGACTGGGTTAAGTGGAAAAAAGAAATTCACATCAATTGCACGTTTGATGGTGAAGAATTTTCACAAGATGAGTTACCCCCACGCTGGTTAAGAGAAGGTATCCAAATAAAAATTGTGTATCCGGTTCGACTAAAGCCCTGGCAGACGGGTAGGGGTACAGAACAGCGAGCTTCGCGTAAAGAATATAAAAAAGCTGGATTTAGCGAGAGTCGAGGATTCCAAAGCAAGAAGAAGTTGAAGTGGAAGAGACCGAAATTTACTTATTTAACTGTTTTGGGGTATCAGACAGATATGCCTTTTGGAACTATTCAAAAAGAGAGTTCTTTTTGGAAACCTGTGAAAAAAAAATTGCTCCGGACTTTTAAGAGGGTCTTGCCTCGCCAAATCAAGCAAGTCTACCAAAAAATCGGTTTCAATATGGGAAAAGTCTTGAAACAAAATTTAATTCTATTAAAAGCGAAAGGGTTTAACTTCCCCACTAATTATAATCCCAAACAATTTGGAGAAGTACGAAGTCTCTTCGGTTCAAATGGAATTTATTCGATGAAAAGTTTCAATTCCGTAAATGAAATGGTAAAACCCGAATCAAATATTCTTAAAAGAAGTGATAGATCTATTGCTATTGGTGGAGAGATACATCCGGCCGCTAAGATTAGTAAACAATTTGCTGTTCAAGACTGGGTGGAAGAAAATTTTGTCGCGGGTAGTGCCACAGTTGACTCCGTGAATCTATTAAATGAAAGAATTGAACCAGATAAAATAAATTTTGATGAAATAGACAAGCTAAATTACGAATCAGCCGATTCTGTATCGGATAATAAAATTTTGGCCAATTTTGGAAGATCCGAACAAAAGCAATCTCCAGATTCTGGAGAGATGGTAGTAAATCTGCGTGTATTTCTTACAGAATTGGTTGAAGAATTTTTTTCGGTAGTAATAAACTTTTGTTTCACAATTGGCAGAATTTTCATCCATTATTTCAACGAATTTCTTGCATTGCATAAACAGCTGGCAAAAGGACTAAAAAAAATAAATGGGGGAAATAATTTATCACTGCAGGGCAAATTTCTGCGGTTTGGCCCATCATCTCAAGCTTGCCTCTACGCCGATTTATGGAACGTAGGGGTGGAAAAAGACTTAGATCTGGATTTGTTACTTAGTATTGAAAATAATAACAATAATTGTGGGGGAAGAACTAGACGGGATGATAGCTACAGTGGCGTCGTTTCAAACCTCTTTTATGAGGTAGAAACTTCCGTTCATTGCGATTCTACTACGACCAAACAACCAAGTCCTTTAAACAAAGGTACTTGTGTAAATAACTTGGTAATCCGTTTTGACGAAGGGGCTAACAAAATTGCCAACGAATTTTTTGGTGAACATGTTGCAAAATGTTTGGAAGAATGGGGATTCTCAAAAAAGTTACGTAACTTGGATGAAAAAATTCGGAATAACTGGCTAGATTGTTTCTATAAATACAATTTACCGTTAGCAGCATGGCATGAGATAGCACCTCAGAAATGGAAAGGTAGTTTAAATGGGCTTGATTTTGGAGGAAATGGTGCACATTATTTAAAGCATGACATCTCCCGGAGTAAATTACAAAATTATTCGATCTACACAAAAAGAAAAATTTTAAGAGACCAACTTAATAAATTCAATAGAATCCATAGACATAGAAATCTACTCCAAAGCTTCACTGATTTTGTGCGAAATGGAGATATACAGACCGCTTCCGTGCAGCAAGATGTTATCGCGCAAAGATTTCGCTGTAAAAATCGCATCCGAAGAATCAGTGAAGTAGGGGGAGACAACATCGGTAAATTAGCTCAATCCCAAAAATTTGATGGAGAAATAAAATCTAACTTGAAGTTGGATTTGATGCTATGGTTAGATCCAGATGTTGTAAAAACGAAACGCTTCCTCCAGAATAAAACCAGGGGGTTAAAAAATCCCATCTTCAAAGATAGTGACCAATACGACTTAGTATTAGATATAAATAGCAGATTCCAAGAAGTCTCAAATGAGTTGTACGAGGTAATGTCAGATGAAAGAGAAGACGCGGATTACATTTTCCGGTGGAAATGGAAATTTGAAACGGAACTAGAAAAGTTTAAAAACTTGATAGCTCTTACAAGGATGCTCGGAAATGATCAAGATTTGATCACACTCTGTGCCAATACGGAAATAGATTCAGATCTATTAAACTTACGGTTCAACGCGATAACTAGGTTTAGTCTCCTTCAGAATCTATCTATCATTTCGGCTCATCGTTTACCATTAGTATTTGACGACCAAGACTTATTATACAAAATAGTTAATCCTGCGCTAAAAATTAGGTCCAGATCAAAAAATAGGGCCAAGAAGCGGCTGTACGAGAGAGTATATAGTTCTAGTTATTTTTTGAAACTGTTCCACCTAGTGACTGAACGAAATTGCAAGCAATCTCGTCTTTATAACATCGACGATCTCTTACTCCTGCGGCGCCGCAGAGAATTTCGATTCCTTCGCTGTTTATTAATTTCAAGAAATTTTGATCCATGGGGATACTCTTACCAACCCATTTCAGAAGTTGAAAGGACTCAAAATGCCGATAGGCACCGCCCCCCCCATCTACCAAGGCTAAGCGATACTCAAAAAATCAAACGTTTTCTGTGGCCCAGTCACCGCTTGGAGGAATTGGCTTGCACTGGTAGATTCTGCCTCGGCACGACAACTGGGAGTCGATTTGCAACGCTTAAAATTCGGATGTACCCTAACCCTATTATTGCAAATTAAAATGAGCAAGAGGATAAACGCAAGACGCGCCTAGTCGCTAAATTTTTTTGATTAAGGCAAAATTGCCTACATCAAAATGGTCGGCGTTAGACTAATTATAATTAAATCACTCACAAGCTTGGATGCCGCAAGTCGAAGCGCATCTACCGGTCAGACGTGAAGACAGACTGAAATCGTGGTTTTGGGGTGTGGGATTTCTCTACCACACCCTTCCGAAAAACTACCAAATCTTTGGGTACAAATAATTTTTGATGCAACTATCTAGCAAACCCCCTATAATTGATCCGAGAAGGAGTACATAATCATGATTACTACTGATATCGACATGGACAAAAAGGGATCTATTAACTCACAGCTTTTGGGTGAGAATAAAAATACGGGGTTCGCTGCTTCTCAAATTTACTATTCAACTTACCGGGTCTCAAAGCTTACCTATCATCTAGAATTACACCCCAAGGACTACTCATCCCAAATAGGTTTGTGGAAATTACTTGGTAAACGCAAACGCCTTCTAGCTTATTTGTTTGGGAAGGATATAAATATATATTTAAGAGTTATAAAGAAATTAGGCATTCGAGGATTGAAAGGACGCTAACCCGAGTTTTTTCGTTTTTCTTTTATTTCTTTCCACCTTTTTTCCCTCTCTGGGGGGAGCTTTATCCCCCAGTGGAAGCAATTGTCTCGTTTCTAAGGAAATCGGGTTTTATGGTATGACATTTCTTGAATTTTACAATATTTTTTTTTTTATTGGAAAGGAAGCAATTTACGAGTATTCAGATTAGAGATATGGATCCAATTGTGGTAAGTCTGGGTCCCCATCATCCATCGATGCATGGCGTTTTACGGCTCGTTGTTGTTCTAGAGGGTGAAAGGGTTGTCGATTGCGAACCGATACTGGGATATCTACATCGAGGAATGGAAAAAATTGCTGAGAACCGAACAATTTTGCAATACCTTCCTTACGTGACGAGATGGGATTATTTAGCTACCATGTTTACCGAAGCGGTTACGGTCAATGCGTCGGAGAAATTGGCAAATATTCAGATACCCGAGAGAGCTAGTTACATACGCATAATCATGCTCGAATTAAGTCGAATAGCATCTCATCTGTTATGGCTAGGGCCATTCCTAGCGGATATCGGTGCCCAGACTCCCTTTTTCTACATATTCCGCGAAAGGGAGTTGATCTACGACTTGTTTGAAGCTGCTACAGGCATGCGAATGATGCATAACTATTTTCGTATCGGGGGGGTTGCCGCAGATCTGCCCTATGGATGGGTAGATAAATGCTTAGATTTCTGCCAATATTGTCTTCCAAAAATACATGAGTATGAACGACTAATTACACGAAATCCCATTTTTCTAAGACGGGTAAGGGGAGTAGGTCTTATAAGCAGACAGGAAGCCATCAATTGGGGATTATCTGGACCTTCATTGCGGGCTTCAGGGGTTCAGTGGGATCTTCGCAAAATTGATCATTACGAATGTTATGATAAACTAGATTGGCAAATTCACTGGCAAGAAGAAGGAGATTCTTTAGCTCGCTATTTAGTAAGAATCAACGAGATGAAGGAATCAATAAATATTATTCAACAAGCCCTAAAACTTCTTCCGGGAGGTCCATATGAAAATATCGAAGGTCGGCGTCTTGCGAAACAGAAAGAAGAAATAGATTGGAGCAGTTTCAATTACCAGTTCGTTGGGAAAAAATCTTCCCCAACTCTTAAATTGCCTAGACAGGAACATTACGTACGAGTAGAAGCCCCTAAGGGGGAATTAGGAATTTTTTTGATCGGAGATGACAGCGTATTTCCTTGGAGATTAAAGATTCGTCCACCCGGTTTTACAAATTTGCAGATTCTTCCTCAGCTGATTAAAGGGATGAAGCTTGCAGATATTATGCCAATCTTAGGTAGCATAGATATTATTATGGGAGAGGTTGATCGTTAGAATGATAAATGATGTTAAATTTTCTGAAGAGGGACTAGTTCACTTTTTCAATAAATTGAAAATTGCAACGACTTTTTCCGAATCGGTTTGGATTTTGGCTTATACTCTCATTCTAGTTCTGGGAGTCACGATAGGAGTCTCAGTCACTGCATGGCTCGAATGAAAAGTATCTGCAGGGGTGCAACAACGTCTCGGGCCGGAATATGCGGGCCCGTTAGGAATTATTCAATCCCTAGCAGATGGAATCAAATTACTGCTGAAAGAAGACGTCATCCCGGCCAGGGGTAACGCCTGGTTATTTACCATCGGACCAGCTGTTGTAGTCATACCCGCTTTTCTCACCTTTTTCGTAATACCTTTTGGCCAACATATCATTTTATCCGATTTGGGAATAGGCGTTTTTTTATGGATTGCTATCTCAAGCATCGTACCTTTGGGTATTCTCATGGCGGGATACGGGTCAAATAACAAATATTCTTTTTTGGGTGGTCTCAGGGCTGCGGCTCAATCTATCAGTTATGAAATACCTCTAGCCTCATGTGTACTGTCGATATCCCTACGTGCGATTCGTTAAGCACGGATGCGAGAAAAGGAAAACACCCTCCTCACCTCGTGAATTTCGTTGAATAAGAGACCAAACGGTTATCTGGGTGCATTCAAACGGCGTTTCTGCAGTTACATAATCAAACCCCACAGCTCATGTACGACGATGCTTGTTGCTTGATCCCAAGTTTGGGGCTTGTTACCTAGGCTTGAAGCGGACAATAAGAAATAATCAGTTTATGCTCAGTCAAAAAAGTGAGTAGCGAGAAACACAAATATACGCAATAGACTTGTAAAACCGATGTGCGTAGTGAAGGCGAGAAGTAAATTCTGGTAAAAGTTAAGTAGATACAAGCAAATGTATAAAGAAAATAAATAACTATCAATACAGTTATTTCTATATAGTTATTTATTTTCCTCCATATCCGTCTCTTCCTCTGCCTCATCGCTTTTGTTTGGAATAAACTCAGCCGTGGTAGGAGTGACTGAGTAGTACACCTAGATTATTTCGGCCTCGAGTATAATCCTACTCACTTCAGCGATAACCATTTGGAACGAAGTAACCCTTGTGAGAATTGTGCGATAAAGTGGTACAAAATAAAATTATTTTATAGACGCATTCTATATGCAAAAGGGAGAGGTTAAACTCTTTCTAAATAGTAGACGAGAATAGATGGGAAATACGAAAGAGGCGTTTTCTAGACTAGAAAATATCAATCCATATAATGGATAAGGTCGAGATAGATTCGGAAGCACACTCGTAGCAAGGCAGACGGAATCTCATTGATTAGAGGCGGATTTATTATTACAACTGACATAATTATCCTACTCTACGATATCAATGAGGAGCCGTATGAAACTTCAAGTTCATGTACGGTTTTGAATTAGAGGCGGGGGGGATAAAGCCGCCGACTATATTTATCGGGCAGCTTGAGTACAGTTGATATAGTAGAAATGCAATCCAAATACGGTTTTTTGGGATGGAACCTGTGGCGTCAGCCAATAGGATTCACAGCCTTTTTCATCTCCTCATTGGCAGAATGTGAAAGATTACCTTTTGACTTACCAGAGGCGGAGGAAGAGTTAGTTGCGGGTTACCAAACCGAATATTCGGGAATTAAATTTGGCTTATTCTATGTTGGTTCCCACTTAAATTTGTTAGTTTCTTCATTATTTGTAGCAGTCTTGTATTTAGGTGGATGGAATTCCTCGATTCCTTTTTTTGAAAGTTTCGGACAATATTTTTCAACATCAAATGGTAGTGGTGCGTCTTTCAGCATGTTGGGCCCAGTTTTAGAGGTCACCACTACATTATCCAAATCCTATCTATTTATTTTTATCTCTATTTTGACAAGACGGACTCTACCTAGAGTAAGGATGGATCAATTACTAGATCTCGGATGGAAATTTCTCCCACCTATTGCTCCGGGAAATTTATTACTGACAGCGTCGTTTCAAATTCTATTAAGAAATTGATGCCTCGACATTAGCTTCAGTTCGAGTTGAATCTATTTAATTTACTACCAGGAAAGAACGAGGGGGATGATTCAACTGTGCCCCTTACCGTCACGTGGAAATATTTGTCAGTCAAATAACAAAAATAAAATTGGGTTTATTTATCTCATGTTTCCGGCAATAATTAAGTTTCAAAGTTATGGCCAACAAGTTGTAGAAGCCGCAAAATACATCGGTCAAGGATCCGCAGTTACTTTGGATCATTCAAATCGTTTGCCCATAACTGTTCAATATCCATACGAAAAAAATGTGCCCTCCGAACGATTTCGAGGACGTATCCATTTTGAATTTGACAAATGTATTGCCTGCGAAGTATGTGTTCGGGTCTGCCCAATTAATCTTCCAGTTGTCGATTGGATTTTTATAAAAGATGTAAAAAAAAAGAAATTGAAGAGCTACAACATTGATTTTGGAGTTTGCATATTCTGCGGGAATTGTATTGAATACTGTCCAACAAATTGTTTGTCAATGACCGAAGAATATGAACTTTCCAGTTATGATCGTCACGAACTTAATCATGATCAAACGGCTCTGGGGCGTGTACCTCTTTCTGTATTTCAAGATGTTTCGATTCAACCATTTTTGACTTCAACAAGTCTTTTGCAATAATTTGTGGTTGAAAAAACACCCAGTTTATAACTTGTGAAGTAAAGTTTTTGTTCAATTAAGTAATTACTTAATTTGTTTTTACAGAACTCAAAGGGGAAGAGAGGGAGTGTTAAGTAGAAAGAAAATTTGAATGAAACATGTAAGTAATTGTGTCCAACGACTTTATCGAAACTAATTCATGAAATTGCTTTGGCATTAGTAGAATCGGGTATTTTGCTGGGAAGTATAGGTGCAGTATCATTCGTTAATACAGCTAATTCCGCTTTTTCTCTAGGTTCGGTTTTTACTTGTATATCTTTATTATACCTCGTACCGAATGCAGATTTCGTTGCTGCTGCGCAATCGCTAGTTTATGTAGGAGCTATAAATGTTTTAATTGTATTTGCTGTAATGATTACTGACGAGCCCGCAAGTTCTGATCCCGCTACCACTACTCGTGGCGTTGGGTATTTAACTGCTTTAGGGGTTTGTACAATACTTTTTGCGGCATTAGCGTGTGTAATTCATAATACAGAGTGGTTTGATCCAAGTCTCATTGATGAATCAGGAATTATTGCATCAAGTACACCTAATAGTAATGTTCAACAACTTGGATACAAGTTACTGAGCGAGTTTCTAGTACCCTTCGAACTTGCCTCAATACTTCTCCTAGTTGCTTTAGTGGGAGCAATTAATCCAGCACGCAATGAAAATAGATTTACAGTCGATGAGAAGTTGCCTGTTGTATCACCCCCCGATAATTCCTCGTTTTTTTGACTGATCTCAACTTATCTAGATCGATGTATATATAAAGAAAAAAACAAATAAAAGCCTTTAAAAGAGTTTAACTTAATCTTGGAGGATAAATTTAATAAATTATGTTTGGAGAAGGACTAATTTTAGGCGCATACATTTTGTGTGTAGGCTTTTTTGGATTAATTACAAGTAAAAACATGGTTAGGGCACTTATGAGTCTTGAACTAATATTTAATGCCATTACTCCAAATTTTATTACATTTTCAAATTTTTTCAGAAATGAAAAGGGAGGAGAGATTTTTTCTTTATTTATAATAGCCGTTGCGGCTGCCGAAGCTGTTACTGGGCTAGCCATCGCTCTTTCCATTCACCGGAGCAGGAGGTCTACTCGTATCGATCAATTGAATTTGTTAAAATGGTGACTAATCAATCAATTGGGTGGGCCCTTTTTTTAGATACCCAATTAATTTTACAGTGTTTTAAACTAACTCAGTCATTTGGATACCCTTTCCCCTTTTTTTCTATGAGCAACTAATTTTTCTATCAAAGTTTCATAACCTTTCACTTCTTTTTGGAGTAAAAAAGGATGGAGAAGACAGGTTTTAATAAACTGAGATGCAATTGGATAGATTTTGGAAGTGATGAAAAAAGCTTGTGAAAAGTAGTTAGTCGAAGGTTAGTAAAAAATAGATATATCTCAACTTTTTAATAAAAATTTGCTACGTAATAGGAGTAGACAGACTCAATGGCACATTCAGTGAAAATTTATGATACATGTATTGGTTGTACCCAGTGTGTAAGGGCATGTCCTACAGATGTGCTAGAAATGATACCTTGGGATGGATGCAAAGCAAATCAAATAGCTTCCGCTCCTAGGACGGAAGATTGTGTGGGCTGCAAAAGATGCGAATCTGCTTGTCCGACAGATTTTTTAAGTGTACGCGTATATCTGGGTGCTGAAACTACTCGTAGTATGGGTCTGGCTTACTAGTCAGTCAATGAAACGGGGGAAGAAAGTTAACTACCGAGTCGAGTCATCGCGACCCATATCCCTTCAGGCTTTCTAAGTACGGATATGGGTCATTTTATCTGGCTCACACAGCCTCTCTTTTATCAAAAATTATTTCTCTCTCTCAACTCATGATTAGTAATGTACCTCGGCTAACGGCAGTCGTTTCCTTCCCAATTTTTTCCGGCTTGATGATTCCAATTCTGCCCCGTCATGGAAGCAGAATCATTCGGTGGTATACCTTGAGTATTTGCATACTGGAATTTTCGCTAATTACTTACATTTTTTACCGTCATTTCCAAGTTGATTCTCAATCAATTCAGTTACTAGAGACATCCAACTGGATAAACGCTATTCATCTTCATTGGTCAGTAGGTATTGACGGACTTTCCATGGGTCTCGTTTTACTTACGGGTTTCGTTACTACTCTGGCAACCCCAGCGGCTTGGCCTATCACTCGTAATACACGGCTATTCCATCTTTTGATGCTAATTTTGTATGGCGGTCAAATTGGCTTATTTGTCTCCCGGGACATTTTGCTTTTCTTTTTTATGTGGGAATTAGAATTAATTCCAGTCTATTTACTTCTCTGCTTATGGGGCGGAAAAAGACGTTTATACTCAGCCACAAAATTTGTTCTATACACAGCCGGTGGTTCAATTTTTCTCCTAGTAGGAGCTCTAACTATGAGTTTTTCTGGTAACGAAGTTCCTTCTTTTGATATTCAAGATTTGATGTTTAAATCTTACCCCCTTTCGTTGGAAGTACTTATTTATATGGGCTTCCTGGTTGCTTACGCTGTAAAATTACCAATAATTCCCTGCCATACCTGGTTACCAGATACTCATGGAGAGGCCCATTACAGTACATGCATGTTACTAGCCGGGGTCTTGCTAAAAATGGGTGGATATGGATTAATTCGAATTAATTTGGAATTACTGACCCATGCGCATTTATTACTAGGTTCGGGTATTATGTTACTCGGAGGAATTCAAATTGTTTATGCCTCTCTAATTTCAATAAGTCAGCGCAATCTCAAAAGGAGAATAGCTTATTCATCGATTTCTCACATGGGTTTTGTAAGCATCGGAATCGGTTCCTTGACAGATGCAGGTATTAACGGAGCCATGTTGCAAATGATTTCCCACGGTTTAGTTGGAGCTGCTTTATTTTTCCTTGCAGGTAGCTGCTACGATAGAACCCGAAGTTATCTCTTGGATCAGTTGGGAGGAGTCGCAATTTCAATGCCTAAACTTTTTGCTATGTTTAGCACTTTTTCACTTGCATCTCTCGCATTGCCAGGAATGAGTGGTTTTGTATCAGAATTATTAGTTTTTCTAGGAGTTGTTACTGCAAAGCAATACTCATTTTACTTAAAAACAGGAATTACGATGCTAGGAGCAATCGGTACAGTATTAACCTCCATTTATTTATTATCGATGTTACGTCGAATATTTTATGGTTATAGATTCTTTGACGAGCCCAATCCCTATTTAATTGACCTTGGTCCAAGAGAATTATTCACTCTAATTTGTTTTCTACTGCCAATACTAGGTATAGGTTCATACCCAAACTTGATTTTATCTATTTGGAGTGAAAAGGTACTTTCTATTTCAAATTTATATTCCATTATGGTGGAATAGGGGTAGAATGACTCCGGCTATAATTAATTTTAGTACAAAGTAATTTGTTTGTCTTATACACCTACTATGTGAGGAGGTTTGCTGGGTTCAGTTAAACTAGTCGATTCAAATTTGTCTTTAGAACATTTGGAATTCCACAATTACTTTTATTTGCAAACGATGGGGAAGCATACGCAAACATTTAATTGGATAGGTAGTTCTTAAATGTCTGTTTCTGCTTCTCCATCCAGATGTTTGGAACCATTTTTTCACTTAACTATTCCTCCAGTTCTATGAAAAAAGTTCTATGAAAAACCCGAGGATTTGACCAAATAGCAACTAATTGTTGCTTCTCAGCACAAATTCCTCCTTGATTTCCAAAATTTTTATTCTCTGCCTCTATACCAACCACCCGTAACTATGCAAGCCAACTCCTACTAAATTGACTCCCAAAAAGCAAATCCAAACTGAAAAAAATCCCATAGATGCTGCCGTAGCCGGCCCCTCTCCCATCCACTTCCCGTCTATCCTTGTATGCAGGTAAATAGCATAAACCAACCGGGTTACTAATGCCCAAGTCTCTTTTGGGTCCCAACTCCAGTAAGATCCCCGAGCTTCATTAGCCCACACCGCTCCGGAAAGTATACCAATAGTGAGGAAAGAAAACCCCAAACTAATCGCTTGATAAGCCCATTTATCCAAGTAATTAACCAATTTACACTTCCGCGAATTGAAAAAGAGTGAGTAGGGAAAGCTTTGCACATTAGTTTGTTTTCGGATGTTATTGCAAAAGCTTGATGAGCAGTTGCATTTCGTAAATTTGGGATTGTATTCCAAATCTATAATAAAATAACTACCTAGCTTACCGTAAAAAAGACTCAGTAAAACTATTGCTAGTGAAGACCCACACAATAAAGTTGCATAACTAATTGACGTTGTACTTACATGCGTCATCAACCATTGAGACTGCAAGGCTGGTACTAATGCCGTAGATTGTTGCATCTTTTGGGGAAGGCTTAAAGTTGCAAAAGCGTGAGTTAGCGTAGCACTGGGTGCCAGAATTGCACCTGACAAGCCATTTTGACTTCCGATATTTAAAATTGGGTATAAGAAAGAAAAGCCCCACGAAAGAAACATTAACGACTCATACGAATTGCCTAGCGGTAAATGTTTGGTTTGAAAACAACGAATAGCCAAAGATGAAGTACTACGGAGAAAAGCAATTGTCATGCCATTCTTGCTAAAGTAATTAAGTCTATTAACTTCATGAAATGAATTGATCGGATTCGGCAAGGTGACAAAAAAAAGCATCACAAATGAGATGTGAACGAATATGTACTCTATGTCGGTATACATCGTAATGAGGGGAAACCAGTAACTTCTCTTTTGATTTAACTTTTTGATTTGATCAATATTGAATCTATTATTACTAACCCATCTACAATAGAATCTTTACTACAAATTTACCAATCGCTCATCTATTCTAACAGAGCAGGTAATAAAAAATTAGTTTGCCGCTACTCGGATTCGAACCGAGATGCTCTGGCACTGCTTCCTAAGAGCAGCGTGTCTACCTATTTCACCATAGCGGCTCATTTATTTTTGAGCAGATGCAAGTTCATTTTACACCGGCTCGGCTTGGCGAGTCAACTACTACGGATTCCCGTGAAAACACTGAAATGGGTGTAAGCGGGGGGAGGTGGTTAATACATATAACTGGAGGAAAGAATTAGGAATTTAGTGCACCCTTTCTTTTGATATATCAGATATCAATGATACATAGCCCGCTCATATATATATATATATATATACGGGATATAGCGTAGTTTGGTAGCGCGCCATCTTGGGGTGATGGAGGTCACAGGTTCAAATCCTGTTATTCCGAAAAAAAGAATAAAAGACGGAATTGTGAGATTTGTGCAGAAATTGCGACACAATATGTGTTGTTTCATTTATCTTTCGTTCGGAAATAGATTTCCCGTGGAAATCGGGTATCTTCCAGACAAAAGGCAAGCCAACTTAATAAGTTGGCGTTTACGCATAAATAGCTCAAAAGTCTAAATTACAAGGAAAAAAAAAAATTGAAGGAAAAATAATTAGACCCCCTCCCCTCCGCCACTCGTGAAGCAACTACGTACAAAATAAAATAAAAAAATACTGCTAGTTTGTTTGTAAAGACTTCCTACCTGTTACGTAGTAGAAACTTTTTGAACGACCACTTAAAACAGATTGAGCTAAAGAAAACGCTTTTGATGCCTTCTTCACAGATTTGATTTTCCAAGTGTAACTGCGAATTTTTTTTCTCGATCCAGAAGTGCGTTTTTTTGGAACGGCCATAATTTATCGTGTTTTTTTTAAGCTTAATTTATGATTAACTGCTATGTTGATACGTATCGATAGAATAGATATAATAAGGAAGAAGAAACTAACTAGTAAAAGGAACAAGCTATTGGGTTGGGGAGATAAAACTTGATTTTGCTGCATTACCTTCTCAATTAGTGGCTCGATGGGATGAGGGAAGCGTATCCTTCCTACTGATACGGATGGATTCAATTACAAGTCTAATCCTATTTTCCCTGTATCCGCGAATCCGTCGTTTTTTTTTCTTAGAATGGATCTTTTGTATCACCAATTTTTTTTCGAAGCAGTTGTGTAAGATCCGGCCTGCAACGACTGCATCGGCTAACCAAGGATTGCCAATATCTACATTAGATCCGTTACGAATAAGCAAAACCCGATTCATGGATATTTTTGCGTCGGATCCCGACGTGTCTAGATTGGAAATAAAGTGACGAACATCATGAAATCTTCCCGGTTCCACTTGTAATTGGTTTCCCCCAATGTCGATAATTGCGTATTTATCCATTCTGATTCCTTTTCTTAATCTACTCATTTCAGTACTGGAAAAAAAAAAAAAAAAATTGATAATAAAGCGAATCGGTTCGTTACCAATTTTTAATACTCGACTAAGTATCTCGGTCGTGTCTGGATATTGTCAAGTTTTTTGTCTTTTGCTTTTTTTTTCATAAAATTAAAAACTTAGACAACTTCAATTTAATTTAAAATTGTGTATAGTCGAAATTTAAGTATTTTGCCTGCATACATTCCATTTGGTATTGTTCTCACATTTTTTTCTTTCAGCAAGAATTCTAAAGAAAGAAATAAAACCAGATTCAAATTGGATTCAATACATCTGTGAAACTTTCAAACGAATATGCTTGGATTATCCCCTCGTGTCCATTAGTAGCTTCTTTTTTTACTGGATTGTTAGCATTCTTCTTCCCAAAAGCTACAAGAGGTTTCCGTCGAGTATGCGCACTGATCAACATTTTTTTGCTAACAATTGCTATGTTTGTTTCTCTCGTGCTATTTTGGGAACAATTTATTAGCCATTCAATTCAGCAGTATTTGTGGGCTTGGATTCCAAAGAGTGACTTTTGTTTGGAAATAGGGTTTTTAGTTGATCCGCTTACTCTAATTATGTCACTATTGGTTACTACCGTAGGCGTCTCAGTGATGATTTACAGCGATAGTTACATGTTTTATGACTAGGGATTTCTGAGGTTTTACGCCTATCTAAGCCTGTTTACTGCGTCGATGTCAGGGTTAGTTTTCAGCCCCAACCTGATACAGCTTTACATCTTCTGGGAATTAGTCGGAATGTGTTCGTACTTATTGGTAGGTTTCTGGTTCGCGAGAGCAAGTGCTGCAAATGCTTGTCAAAAAGCCTTTGTCACAAATCGTATAGGAGATTTTGGATTGCTTCTAGGTATTTTAGGTTTATACTGGATAACCGGTAGCTTTGAGATTTCTGAATTGTGTGATTGATTTGTTTATTTAGGAAAATTAGGTTTTGTCAATCCAATCTTTGCAAATATAATAGTTCTTTTACTATTCCTAGGTCCAGTTGCTAAATCTGCTCAGTTCCCACTTCACGTATGGTTACCAGACGCAATGGAAGGGCCCACACCAATATCGGCCCTTATTCATGCCGCCACTATGGTAGCTGCCGGTATTTTTTTCATTGCTCGCATTTTCAACCTAATTTTGATTTTCCCCCTAGTGATGCGTGTCATTTCTTGGGTAGGTGGAGCAACAGCCTTGTTGGGTGCCACGTTAGCTATTTCCCAGAGAGATCTTAAAAGGGGTCTCGCTTATTCTACGATGTCTCAGTTGGGATATATGGTTTCAGCTTTGGGCATTGGTGCTTCTCGATCCGCCCTATTCCATCTAGTAACGCATGCCTACTCCAAAGCTTTGTTATTTCTTGGAGCTGGTTCAGTAATTCACTCCATCGAAAAAGTAGTTGGATACTCACCTGACAGAAGTCAAAATATGTTTTTTTTGGGCGGCTTGCGCAAATACATGCCAATAACTGGAACTACTTTTCTTACAGGTACTCTTTCCCTGTGTGGCATACCGCCTCTAGCTTGTTTCTGGTCCAAGGATGAGATTATTAGCGAAAGCTGGTTATACTCTCCTGCCCTAGGGCTGATTGTTTCGGGCACAGCGGGTCTAACTGCGTTTTACATGTTTCGTATCCATTTTCTCACTTTTGAAGGAGATTTTCGTGCTAACGAGATAGATTTGGATTATTTTAATAATCCTCCCCCATTTAAAAAAGATATCAATTTGTGGGGCGGGACTGAGCTGGAATCCTCAATCAATCGAATCAGTCAAAATCCCGTATCTGTGCAATACATAGTTGAAAAAAATTTTCTGTCAGTACATTCACATTTAGGAGATCTTTCGGCTATTCAACAAACCCATTCTGGCCAGAGCTTAGTACAGCCTAAAGAATCAAATTTTTTAATGACGTTACCTCTCGTAGCATTGGCAATACCTGCTATATTGATTGGATTGATAGGAGTCGATTTCAACGGAAAACGCAATGGTTTCGACTCACTGTATGAATGGTTTATTTACCCACCTAATAGTATTTATGATATTAAAAGTTTAGAGTTTTTACGGGAAACTTTGGTAAATTCAATCGGTTCGGTAAGTCTATCTCTTTTTGGAATATTGCTTTCCAGCAATATTTATGTTTATGGGCAAGCCAATAAGCTAAATAATCGGAAAAGCTTTCTTAGTTCGGAGCTAACAAATAATAATTTAGTTGGTACACTTGGACGTTTCGTTCGGGCCTGGTCACTGAATCGGGGTTACATTGATTACTACTATAATATCTGGTTTGTACGTAATGTGATATCTCTCAGCAAGTTGATTTCACAATTTGATCAGCACGTAGTGGATGGCTTTGTCAACGCCACGGGTGCATCAAATTTTATCGGAGGAGAGATTATACGGTACGGAGAAAATGGCAGGGTATCTTTTTATTCATTTGTATTGGTTTTTGGAATTATTTTAATAATGTCGCCTCTAATAACCTTCTTCCCAATCCCGCCTTTTCCGTAAACTGCTACTTTCGTTTCACGAAGCTCCAATTCGCGTCCATTTCTCCCGGCTATTCTTCATCTTCCTTATCTCCATATTTCTTTTCTGTTTTCTCTATCCTCCCTCTTTTTATTCTTCAACTATTTTCCCACCTTGAGGTGGAAGGATCCTGTGACTATTCTACTACGCCTCCCGGAAGGGGGGAATAGAAACCACTTATTGGTGATTGATCAATACGAATCATGGGAGGGGGGCTTGATTGTAGGGTTGATCTCGACCTTGTCTTGGTCGATTGACCCCCCCCTCCCATGATTCGGGGGCCCCTCCATTCAAATGGGATTGCTATCGCCGCCGCCTCCTCCTATAATGGGAGTTAGGGCATACACAAAGTTTACGAAATAGCGGAGAAAGTTTAACTCCTCCTAGATTTAGAAGTGGCTTCCGGAAAAGAGGTCTTAAAGTATGTATGAAACTGAATCCCCTACCACCTTCCCCGGTAGCTCAGCGGTAGAGCGGTCGGCTGTTAACCGATTGGTCGTAGGTTCGAATCCTACCCGGGGAGATTCGTATCTACGTCGAGAATTCCCAGTAATAGGAGAGTTATATCTGACACATGTGATCTGACACATGTGCCAAATCAAGTCGGGTTGGATCATGACCCACCAATTATTGAATGGTTTACCATTGTGCTTATTTCAAGCCTCAACACCAACAAATGGAGACAGGAATACTGGCGCGCCCACCCCCCCCCCCTACCCCCTGAGGAGCTCCAAGGATTCCATTGAGGCGTCGTTTTTTAATAGTTTTCACTTCAATTCAATCCAGTGTATCGAATGACTGGAATGAGCAAATTAATCACTGGGGGGTAAATCCAGAATGAAAAAAAAAATACGTATCAAAATTGATACGAAAAATTTGCTTCGTTTGCATAATTCCTGCGGAATAACCTCTATTACTCCTCCTAATCTCATTTCTCAGTAAGGAGACTCCTACCATATCACAAAGTAACTGGTCTCCAACTTCTTACTTTTCAAAATGCTGTATTTTTCTTTTTTGTATCAGTAAAAGGAAAATAGAGGTCTTCCTTTTACTGATTTGGCTTTCAATTCTATGGCTAGAGATCTAGACGGAGTGGGGAGTATCTAACTGAGGAAACAACAGTTGTTTTACGACATTTAACTTTCGTGAAGGAATTGTTTCATTGTTCGATCCAGCGATGCTTCACCAAACCGGAACGGATTGGATAGATATTCAAAAGTTTCAAGCAACATATTATAGATAAGAAAATCCTGAAATGGGGAACGGTTCCGTCTCATCCATCTGTTTCTATGAACCAGAAGCCTAAACCGAAGAAATCGTCCCGGGAAATCCTCCGCTACCGTGTAGCAATCCAAACGAACGGGAGGAAATGTCTTTGGATATTGCAGATGTATATCCATGAAAGAAGTTTCTTTGACGTATTCGGAATCTCGTTCCTCCTCATCCGAAGGAAGATTATTCCACCGATTAATAGATGAGTCGGGTTTCAATTTCGGATTATCTTCACGATAGAGAAAGAAATTTTTAATTTTCTTATTTGAGATCTTTTGAAGGCGCTGCCTTCTCATACCGTAAATGGTGTAAAGCCTCCGCGCCAGTTCTTTTGTCGGCAACAAGTTGCGGCGCAGGGAAGGAATGTTAGGGTCTGGCTGGAACAGAAGCATGGGGTCCCAGATGAAGCGCCCCCCGAAGAGTCGAGTCGTTTCATTAAATCGATCACAATGTGTTTCATACTCATTAGATGAGTCGCCAGAGATTCCCAATTCGAAAAATTGCTCACGTAACAACATATTATCCAATTGGTTTTCTAATCTTTTAATAGAGTGATCTGTTACATTAGTGACAGATTTTTCAAAACTGAAAAGATACCCGCTTCTCTCGCGCCATTTCCTTTTCTCCCCCTTAATCTTATTGAATTCAAAATCTTGTTGGGGTATATAATTCTGATTGTGGTAAAGGAGAATTAAGTTATACAAATGGTTGGGTTCGGATAATACCCCCATCAATTCATAAGTCCCGCCTCGCAGGAAACGGAGACGCCAAGCCTTATGGGACCAAGTAATCTCACGCGACACCTCTGTTGTCGAATTTATTAATTCGGGTGACTGTTGCATCTCGAATTCCGTTAGACTACTAAGTCTCCCCTTTCTCATAAATTTAGAGGAGCGACTTGTAGAGGTTACACCTGAGCAATACTTGGGTTTTCCAATAGGAAAGGAAATAGAAAAACTCTTATTGCGTCGACCCCCCCCCTCACAAATTTCTGAACGCGAGAAATTATTCGAGAGGTTTTCTAGGACACCACAAGCTAGGTTTAAGTCATTCTCTACGAGTTTATCGATAACAGTGAAATTCTCTTTTTTTCTCATATCCATTTGGAACGAATTGCGAGCTACTAATTCAGCTAGTAGCCCTAGGAGATGCGAAAACATAGTGAATTCGTCAATTGTTGATTTGGTTATTGAAGGTTCCACATACCAGTTAGACAAATAATAAAATCGCATCTTCAACGCGTCACGACCAAGAAATGGAATATTCGCGAGATAATTATCTATCAAACTATTCTTTGAAGTGGCTTCTGCTATCTCGTAGGAAGAGATTTCCCATTCAGAATCAGATTCCACCCCATTGCCCATATCACTAACAGTCGAATGCTGTCTATGTAAAGCTAATCCAATTGCATTGCTACATACAAACTTTTTTCTTCTGGAAGTACCTATTAATAACGCTTCATTGGCGAGAAAGAATAAATCTCGTTTACTATAACCCGTAGTTCCAGACACAGTACTCTCAAGGAGAGGCGGATTAGCCCCTATTTTGAAACTTTTGATACGTAATAGAATTGACAATTCTTTCTGACGTTGACGCCCGTTGGACTTTCGAAAATTTATTAATTAGTTTAACCGATTCGGAGCTACTGAAGCTGGATCTATCCTCGCAGGTACGTGAGTCGTGGCAATAACAACATTCTTGCGGATGTTGGAGTTGCCGAGCTTGTGACCAATACTCTTCAATATCTGGCAAAGTAAAAATTTAGGATCAGCTTCTAGCTTATTATACGAACGATGAATATTCAATTCATGAATATCTTGAATCCATAGTGTACAAGGAGACATTTCCTTCGCTATTTCAAAGACGATATTTAATCGGTGTACGCTCTCTTTCGAGATGAAATTTCCACGTACATTGCTGAAAAAGGATCGGTTGTATATGAACTTCTTTAGTGGTAGTTTCACCACTGGAAAGTAGGAGTTGAATGCTACATCTCTAATAATAGAGGATCGGCCAGTTTCTATAGGTCCTACTAGCAAAATTCCTTTAGATGGTAATAATCCCGATTGGAGTGAAATAGGTATGTCACAACATGGCATGTTCAGTCTACCGTCTCTTCGTCTTGTTGTTGCTGAAAATAGAATATTTCTCCCGAAGGCGTAAAAAGCCCACTTCTCCACAGGATCCAACTTACGGATCTTGTGACCCAATAGATCATTTTGCCAGAATTGAAGTAAGTATGCCAAAACATTGGATCTTCCTCGTGGGTAAGGTTCATGAAAAATATTGTTGCTCAACAAGTCATAATTGGATTTCGATTTCGATGCATACCTGTAGAGAATTTTAGTCGCTACTAAATATTGAGTCAGTAGTTCTCTACTATTATCTATAATATCAGAGCTTTCTCTACGAAATATCCACGAATCAATTTCATTTTTCACGAGAAGAAAAAAAATTATATTATTTACATAACTCAAGAATCTATTCAAGGAATGGATTAGTAGATCTCTCGTTAACATTTAGCTTGTCGGGGGGGAATACATTACCTTTTTCAAATAGGATCCACGCATTGGGTCTGTTAAATATTCAATGGTATCGAAACGTTTCCATGAATGAAAGGAATTGGAACCCGAAACGGCAGACAATGGATGTTTCAATAACGCGAGAAGTAATAATATTGAGAGGATGCAGCAATAGAAGATAGGCCTATCGGAAAATTGAGATACCGACCACTCTCCTGGATGTGATATCTCCGCTTCATCAGGAATTTTTTCGGGGATGAGAATACCTATCTCGGATGATAGAGTACGAATAAAATTGTTTTCGAATCTCAATCCTACCCTTTGCAGGCTTCGTAATAAATAGCCTTTTGCGCCACCTGCTAAATTCTTAGCAATTCCCTCACAAATTCTAGGAAGATCATGATTTGAGTCATAACTTATTTTAAGTACTATTTCTGGATATGTTTCTCTGATCAGGTCGTAGAAGTATCTCCACCAGGTGGGGGTAAAAAACAGAGGTATATAATCTCTCAATAAGCTCCATTTTTCACCCAAGCTGTCTCTCCAAAAGATCCAAGAGATCTTATATTTGTTCAAATCATTGGATAATTCATTAAAATTGGTGAAATGGGACAGGCGAGTAGCTTCTTCCCGGGCAGATGAATCTGCAAACCCCGCATCTTCGCGGGGAACCTCCTTTCCAATTGATCCTGCTAGAAATCTCGATGTTACATCATTGCATAATGAGAATCTTAGCAACCAATAAGGTGTATCCAATTCTTGTGGTTCCCAGAAATACCCAAAAGACAAACCGTTTCGATAGACTCGATTTCTGGTGGAACCATTTCTTGGGTCTAATCCATTTTTAACAAACTTCTCCGAATTGACTTGATCTAATACCAGATTCCAACGAGGTTGGGGTCGCTGATGGTCCGACCGCCAGTCGGAGTTTACCGACGCCTCTTCCGAAAAAACTCCATCGTTACTGCACGAAGATAGGGACGAGTCTATCGCTTCACGAGGGGATGAGTTCAAACTTGCCAGTAACCCATTCAGATCCGAAATAGAATTGCGAAGTCCATCTAAGTGAATTACTGTTGTTGCAGATTCATGCAGATTAGACGAAATGAATTGAATTGGTGTGAGTAAGTGACCATCTGCCTTCCATGCTGTTTGTTTCGAAAAATTGGATGATAACGAATCTGACAGTTGGGGATGAATAGATGAGATGATATCAGATGAGATGGCTTTTTCGTCGGAGCCCACGGAGAAGTTTTCTAACACGTTGAGATAACTACTGTTGCATCTCCCGATGAAGAAACCCCCTTTGATTCTCGAAATGAACTTGTTTCCAGCGCGGCTCCGTACAGGTGAGTCGTTTAATTTATTCATTTGATCGGAAATGTTTTTTGAAATACCCCCACCAATATCCTTAATTGAACCTCCCTCACGATTTAAATCATGCAGAAACAGATTCCAAATTCGCCGCCCCGTAATGGAAAAAGCATCATTCGAGAATCCTGCTCGGATAGCTTCGATGCGAGGCAACCCAGGAATAGTGGGATTCAACGCAGGTTTCAGTGCGGTCGAGGAGCCTACCGATTCTTCACCTCTTAACAGTCTAGGCTCGATGAAGAAACTTTTTTTTCTTACAAGAATTGTTTTGAGAGAAAGTATCTGTTCGTCAATGTAACCATCAAAGAAACTTGATAAAAAATCAAGATCAGTAAGATCCATTTTGTTCAATTTATCAAAATCTAGATTGTCCAATTTCTCGATGCAGTAATCAATGGTATCTACCATAGCTTTCTGGCGAGTAGCCTCAACAACAATCATTTTAGACAGAACTAACACATCGAGAAATCGGTGAAAATATTTCTTGGTATGTTGATTGGTATTACCGAGACAGGCACCAGCATTATTTAGTAACTCGTTTCTCATTATTGACACACGGCAAATTAATTCTTCCAAGTCGTCCCTCATTGCTTTTCCCAAAGATTTTCCGACAGGCAAAAGAGACAAATCCCCTGTCGTATCGAGCCATTTATGCACATTTGATTGAACATTCCTACACTCATCAATTTGGGAGGTAACATATTCGTTCAATAGACGCTCCACTTTACCCTTCCACTCGAATACTGTTTATTCAGTTGCAATTCTTGCTACGATGGTATATTCTCTGCTCCCCGTCCAGACATCCAACCAATATTTGATTCGGGAGAAATATTCAGTGGATAACGCACAGAAGTAGTCGTGGAGAAGAAATATGTATGTTGAGTAGAGAGGTATGATTTTACTTCGCCCATACAATCTAACTAGAGAATATAGCGAGTCTAGGTTCCCCCTTCCTTTCAATTTTTTTGAAAAATTAGTATTTTCACTTCGAGTAGTTATTTCTTTAGGTATCCCTAAAAATGCTTCAAAATAGTTTGGAAAAATCTCATTGAAGTCGAAGTATCCGCTACTCGCTAACCCAAGTTTCTTGCCAGATATTTCAGTAAACGTGATATTATCCTCCATTATCGGTGGGAAAAATCCTTTCTCGGATTTGATGCTATTACTGACGTCAATAACTCTTTCCCCATCAAAAATAAGCTTAATTCTCGAAGGGAAGTCGGTTAGTTGGTTGATTAATTGATTTCTATTTTGTGAATAAGCATGTAAAACGGGAAAGTCTTTTCCATATTTTTCATAATCTAATCCGGATAAAAAGTTGCGAAACAACATCGTTTTTTCACAAGACGTAAACGAAGACAAGTTAGAAAAGGCTTCTTGCTCAAAGGAAAATGCCGATCCATCTCCTCGGTGATCTGCTGAATCTATGGATTCCAGTAGCGCTTTGTCACAGGGGTCCAATACTACGGGACTTAATGAATCGTTTCTCAAACGTATTGCTTGTAACCGATCCAGATCTTGTTTGTTACGAATTTCCCGAAGAGGCGACGAAGCAAAATTGTTTTGGTAGCAGTCACTTTCGTTCTTGGAAACTACCAATTGGTTATAGAATTTGAAAAACCTAAGTAAATTTTGCAGATACCTATCCCCACGAACCGCTTGAATCTCTTCAGTCTCATCCTTGAATATATTCCCGCCAAATAGAAATAGGGGGGAATCCGTCGTTATGCGTGCCTTCCATCTACCGGAAACCAAGGGAGTCATGGCATCATAACGGATTTTTTCCTCATTTGAGGAACCTGCGGAAATTGAAATATCTTTGTTCGAATCTAAGTAGTAGGAAGCCGGCGCTCCCCTCTTCCTATTTTTTCCGAGAGAGATAAAGTTTTTGAATTGAAGGAAGCAGTCGCGGGAGAAATTACCGGGGTTTTCTGCCTGTTTCTTTCTTATCCCGTCACCTCCATTAATGACTTTTGTTAATACAAAACTTCTCTCGATCAAATTTTTGTCACTCAAGCGATGCATAGAAATTGGTATCGTTAGCAACATCAGCATCTCCAGGGTGATGCTACTACCCCTCATTACTGAATGACGCAGATTGCGTAAAAACAGTGAACTCAGAAATCACAAGTCAGATAATCTGATAAAAGGTTCGGCGGTGGAGGCTGGACTAACTACAAGTTCATCGAGATGTTGGTTTTTCAATAATTCGGAGAAGTATTTTAATGCATCGACTTTGAAAAAATCCCAAACTTCAGATGAAGAGTCGGGGCCTCTTACTCCTACTCTTCTTTCTACTACCTTTTTCACCATAGTTTTTTCTTCCATATTAGTTCTGAGACTATTTATCTATCTATTTCCCCTATTTATTCTATTATACCGAGAATTTTGAAAATTTCAAGATGGGACGGAATAAATATATCATACAAGTCTGGTTATTTCTGTAAAAATCCGCATCCAAAACTGGAATGAAATCGGGAATTTTCAAATGTTATTGTCGAAGAGACCCGTATATACCCCATCCACCTCAACAAAATCTCTCCGCTCTGAGCAGGCGGAGCGGTGGTATTGAATTACCCGGATGGGCGAACGACGGGGATTGAACCCGCGCGTGATGGATCCACAATCCATTGCCTTGATCCACTTGGCTACGTCCGCCCCCTTTGCTAATGTTGAGGGGCTCCCCAAATGTGAACAAGATCCATGCGTTAAGCTAGATAGATTCTTTCCACCCAAAAGATTGAAGGATTGCAAGCATTCACTGAGTAAAAATAGGAACTTTTTGAAGTATTCAATACCGGATTCCAACTCTTTTTCCTTCTCAATTAAAGGTCGGAAACTGATGACCGTGAGGTTGTGACAGGCCGTTCTCTTCCTCTCTCTTCGTTCTACCGTACGAACCTTGAGGGCACCAAACCCTATCTTCCGAAGTTGAAGGGTTTGGTATCCCGTTGTGCTGCATGACCAGACGGATATTATCCGTTTATAGAAGGGGCTTCAACAGAAGCTAAGTCTAGGGGGAAGTTATGAGCGTTACGTTCATGCATGACTTCCATACCTAGGTTGGCACGGTTTATGATGTCAGCCCAGGTGTTTATAACACGACCTTGGCTGTCAACCACGGATTGGTTGAAGTTAAAACCATTCAAGTTGAATGCCATGGTGCTGATGCCTAAGGCGGTGAACCAAATACCTACTACGGGCCAAGCAGCTAAAAAGAAGTGTAGAGAACGAGAATTGTTGAAGCTAGCATATTGGAAGATCAAACGACCAAAATAGCCGTGAGCAGCTACGATGTTGTAAGTTTCTTCTTCTTGACCAAACTTATAACCTGCATTAGCAGACTCATTCTCAGTAGTTTCTCTAATCAAACTAGAAGTTACCAAAGAACCATGCATAGCACTGAATAGAGAGCCGCCGAATACGCCAGCTACACCCAACATGTGGAAGGGATGCATAAGGATGTTGTGCTCAGCCTGGAAGACGATCATGAAATTGAAAGTACCAGAAATGCCCAGAGGCATACCGTCAGAGAAACTTCCTTGACCAATTGGGTAGATCAAGAAGACGGCGGCAGCAGCTGCGACTGGAGCTGAGTAAGCAACAGCAATCCAAGGACGCATACCTAAACGGAAGCTTAGTTCCCACTCGCGACCCATGTAGCAAGCTACACCAAGTAGGAAGTGAAGAACGATCAGTTCGTAAGGACCACCATTGTAAAGCCATTCATCGACGGAAGCTGCTTCCCAGATTGGGTAGAAGTGTAACCCAATAGCTGCAGAAGTAGGGATGATAGCACCAGAGATAATGTTGTTACCGTATAGCAAAGAACCAGAAACGGGCTCGCGAATACCGTCAATATCTACAGGAGGAGCTGCGACAAAAGCAATGATGAATACGGAGGTTGCGGTTAGTAGGGTGGGAATCATCAAGACACCGAACCATCCGATGTAAAGACGGTTTTCGGTGCTGGTGATCCAGTCGCAAAAGCGACCCCATAGGCTTGCGCTTTCGCGTCGTTCTAAAGTTGCGGTCATGGTAATTTTTGGTTTTCGAAAAGGAGTTAGTGATTCCCCAGGCTGGTAAGCCTGTTAATTCGTAGTGTATCACAAAAACCTATCTGTGTCAACCAAACCGAAATACATTGAGTCTCTAAAATTCTTGGATACAGAGGTTTTTTCCCATATCCCAAAATTTTTTGTAATTTATTTCACAACAGGAATTCCCTAAGACAAGGGGGAGAGGAAAAAATGGAAGTTTTCTTCTACGTGATGCGCGCCCCCGATCAATTTCAATTTTGGTCTCCAAGAAATTAATCCTACGTCAAGCCTTTTCACGAACGAAGCACTCCGCAACTTCGCATCGACCACCGCATGACGAAGATTGAAATAATTAACAAACTGAAAAGGAAGTAGTCGTGAACCCCTCACTCATCCATTTCCGCGTGGTATTTCTTGATTCCCCGATCCTTGCGCTCCGGTTCCAATCCACAATTTTTTCGTTGTGGATTGGAACGAATCTAAACAAAACTAACGGAAGTGGGCAAAAGCTTTGTTAGCTTCCGCAATTTTATGAGTCTCCTCCTTTTTCCGTATGGCACTACCAGAATTTCTGGCGGCATCCATCGATTCATCACTCGATCTTAAAGCCATACTTCGACCTGAGCGTTTTCGACACGCGATCAATGACCACCGGATGGCCGAAGCTTTTCCTTCTGCAGGTACTACTTCAACGGGAACTCGATAAGTTGATCCACCCACACGTTTGGTTTCCGTGACTACATCGGGAGTTACCCCACGCACTGCCTGTCGCAGAACAGACAGTGGGTTCCTATTTGTCTTTTATCTAATCCGCTTCATAGCCTGATAAAAAATCTGATAAGCTAGCGATTTTTTGCCGTTTCTCATGATACGATCAACTAGCATGTTTACTAATCGATTGCGATAAATTGGATCCGATTCGATATTTCTAATTTTGTTCACTACATTGCTCCGATGTACCACGAGTTTACATTTACAATTATGTCAGACTTCATCAATTTTTCTTTTTCGGCGGTATATTAAGCTACTATTTTGGCTTCTTCACTCCATATTGTAGAGTGGATCCACCGGTTAGTGGGGATCTCCCTCCAAACTGCACGTGCGACTTTCGTCGAATACAGCTTTCCATATGATTGAATAAAAACTACCCAAGTGATTTCCAACCAATTTTTTTGTCTATCACGCAAATCATATTTACTCATTGCACATTGAGCATCCGTTTCCTTTTCTTCCACAGAATAAAAAAAAAAATAGGTATGGAAAAGAAAAATCTTGCAATTCAATTATCTTACTAGTAATGTCCGTAGGTTTCTCGATCCAATCGGTAGCTGTATACAAAGTCTCCGCCAAATATCCGTAGTCGTAACCTGAATCTGTTCCAGAAGGAAAAGACTTTTCTTTTTAGGTGGGAGTCCGGGTAAAACTCAACTTAACCCACTGGAATAAAACACCTTAGACACCAAGTTGTTTTACACAAATAGATGGATAATAACCATTGTAGTAGCAGGCTTCAGTCCCCTTGCAATGCTGGGTCGGCTACACATTTGACATATCAGAACAACTGATACGGAATCATTGCGATGATACAAGTTGTGACAATGTTCTGCAACGCACTAGAACGCCCTTTTCTACGACCCTTCACTCCTACAGCATCTAAGGCTCCTCTGACGATGTGATACCTAACGCCGGGTAGGTCTTTGACCCTTCCGCCTCTCACAAGGACCACCGAATGTTCCTGCGAATTGTGGCCAATACCTGGTATGTAAGCCGTTACCTCAAACTTGGAGGTTAATCGAACTCTGGCAACTTTACGTAGGGCAGAGTTGGGTTTTTTTGGTGTAGTTGTGAAATAGTCGACAGCTACAACGTCGCTATACAGAACCGTACGTGAGATTCCCACCTCATACGGCTCCTCGTCATTCAATTCCTGTTGAGGGGAGAACTCCTCCAAGTCCTTTCTGACTACAAGTACAAAAACCAAATTACGGGATAAATCTCATTCTTTTTCCCTGCAAATTTATTTTCAAAGTTTTGTCTCTGCGTCTTTTGCCGGATTGCAAAGAAGCAACGCAGATAGAGAAATGAAAAATCTATCAAATTGATGCATGGGTTTACCAACGCAACGAGTTTCCTGCTTTCGCATCAGTAAGTCAGTAATATGAGGCGGGTTGAATATGGAGTAGATTGACGAGTCGGTATCAGCTTATCCACATCATTAATCATTTTCCGAGAAAGAATTCATTTTGGAATGGAGGCAGTTTCAATATCTCACTCTCGTTCTTCATTTCGTTTTGACGAGGCTACCTGAGGAGGATTCGACAACCTAACCAACTACCCAATAAGTAGGTGAACTAAAATATGGATTTTTAAAAAATGGGGGGGGTCCGATGACTACTTGGGGTTTAACAGCGATGACGATGCAAAGATAGCAACGGGAAAAAACCGGGGATATAAAAAAAGCGGGGAGAACTGGGTTAATAAGTCACTCACTTTGGTGGTTGTGGCTTAGTTAGCTTGTTCCGCGACGAGCCACTGGTCAAGTCCCGTCGCACTCCACCCCTCTCCCGTTTCCGCGAGCCAAATTAGAAGTCTGGGCTCCGGAGGAAAGAGATTGTACCACGAGGGCTAGGGGGGGTCAAGCTGCCTCTACCACTAGTTGCTACTAGCAATTCCGCACTTCATAGATTAGGGGTGGAAAAGGCAGAAGGGATAACAGAAATGGAGCTAGTATTGGCAGGGGTGAGATACCACCAAGCAGGGTTGGAGACTGTATAGGTACAGGGTTACAAGAGTGGTGGGTATAGGTAAAGGCAGCCTTGACTTTTTCGCAACATGTCTTCGAAAGATATTTTCAATTGTTGCCATATTGAAACTCCCTTTCAGTTTCTCCTCGTCCCGGGTGAAACTAATCCCGGGTGGAACTAAGGAAACGAATAGGCCAGGCACACCGGGTAATTTCTTATTTCTGCTCATATCCTATCCCTCGGGGCCCCAGGGAAAGAAGAAAGAAGCTCGGCCTGTCGCCCGTATCTGCTTAGAGAATTCAGGTTTTTTTCACTGGTTGGCGGATGAGCTGGGGTATAGTATAGCCCAGGAAACGAAGTAACTCTAGGTGCGAGAAAAGAACCTGTATCAGGTTCCTTGTACGAGTCCTAC